ATGATAACACCTTTACGAAAATCTCATCCATTATTTAAAATTGCAAATAATGCTCTCGTTGATATACCTCTTCCAAGAAATATTTCAACATTTTGAAATTTTGGATCATTATTAGGTTTATGTCTAGTTGTACAAATTGCTACCGGTTTATTTTTAGCTATACATTATACTGCGCACATTGATCTTGCTTTTTCCAGAGTTGCTCATATTTGTCGAGACGTAAATTACGGATGATTCCTCCGAACACTTCATGCTAATGGAGCCTCATTTTTTTTTATTTGTTTATACATTCATATCGGACGGGGTATTTATTTTAGATCTTATATAAATTTTCATGCTTGAATAGTTGGTGTAATTATTTTGTTTATAATTATAGCAACAGCATTTTTAGGTTATGTTCTACCATGGGGACAAATATCTTTTTGAGGAGCTACAGTTATTACTAATTTATTTTCAGCTATCCCTTATATTGGTACTGATTTAGTTCAATGAATTTGAGGAGGATTTTCTGTAGATAATGCTACTTTAACTCGATTTTTTTCTTTCCATTTTATTTTACCATTAGTGGCTGCTGCCTTTTCAATGATTCATATTCTATTTTTACATCAAACCGGAGCTAACAACCCCCTAGGAATTTCAAGACAATCAGATAAAGTACCCTTTCACCCTTATTTTACATTTAAAGATATTGTAGGATTTGTTGTTATATTAACTATATTATTGTTTTTAACTTTATTAGCTCCTTATTTCCTAGGAGACCCAGATAATTTTATTCCTGCAAATCCTTTAGTCACTCCTCCTCATATTCAACCAGAATGATATTTTTTATTTGCTTATGCCATTTTACGATCAATTCCAAATAAATTAGGAGGAGTTATTGCTTTAGTTGCATCAATCGCAATTTTAATAATTCTACCCTTTACTCATACATCAAAATTTCAAAGATTAGGATTTTATCCACTAAATCAAATTTTATTTTGAATTTTTGTAGTAATTGTGTTTCTTTTAACTTGAATTGGAGCCCGACCAGTTGAAGATCCTTATATTTTTACAGGACAATTATTAACAGTATTATATTTTTTATTTTATTTAATTAATCCGCTTTTATTAATTTGATGAGATAATATATTAAAATGATTATTTAGTTTAATTAAAAACAAATGTTTTGAAAACATTAAATAAGAAATCTTTCTTAATAATCAAATATTAATATGCTATTTTAATTATAAATTAAAACAAAACAAATCATTTTAAAACCTAAGAAAAAAATCAAATAATTAATTGATAAAGGTAGATAACTTTTTCAAGCTAAATATATTAATTTATCATACCGCAAACGAGGTAACGTTCCACGTACTCATACAAAGATAAAAGCAATTATAACTCTTTTTAAATAAAATATAACCCTAAATGGTCTTCTTCCTAAAAAAAAAATAACAAAAAGAACTCTCATAAACAAAATTCTAGCATATTCTGCTATAAAAATTAATGCAAATCCTCCTGCACCATATTCAGTATTAAAACCAGAAACTAATTCTGACTCACCTTCTGCAAAATCAAAAGGAGTTCGATTAGTTTCTGCTAAACATGAACTAAATCATACTATTCCTAAAGGAAATGCAATAATAATAAACCAAAAATTTATCTGATAATCATTAAATAAATTTAAGTTAAATCCTCCAATTAATATTACAAAAGACAATAAAATTAAAGCTAATCTTACTTCATAAGAAATTGTTTGAGCAACAGCACGTAGACTCCCTAAAAGAGAATATTTACAATTAGAAGATCAACCAGCTACCATTGTTGAATAAACTCCTATACTTAAACAACATAAAAAAAATAAAATTCTTAAATTAAATCTTATTAAATTAATTTCATAAGGTAAAACTGCTCAAACTAATAAAGAAATAAATAAACTGAATACAGGACATATGTAGTAAACTAAAAAATTGGAAACAGTAGGAATTACCTGTTCTTTTGTAAAAAGTTTTACAGCATCTGAAAAAGGTTGTAAAATACCTATATATCCTACTTTATTAGGACCTTTACGAATTTGAATATAACCTAAAATTTTACGTTCTAATAAAGTAACAAAAGCTACTCCAATTAAAACACAAATAATTAATACTAAAAAATTAACAATTTCTACGATTATTAAAGCCACAAAATAATTAGATTTACTAATTAAAAAACTATTTATAGAACTTTAATCTATTTAACAAGATCCTAAATCTAGCACATACTCTGTCAAAATAGTCCAACATTAAAAATAATTTTAATTATTTAATCCTTTCGTACTAAAATAATTTTCTCATTATTAAAAGATAGAAACCAACCTGGCTTACACCGGTTTGAACTCAAATCATGTAAAAATTTAAAGGTCGAACAGACCTTCTCATATAACTGCTACAATTATACAGATATTTTAATTCAACATCGAGGTCGCAAACTTTTTTCTCGATAAGAACTCTCAAAAAAAATAACGCTGTTATCCCTAAAGTAACTTAAACTCTTAATCTTTAAACAGGATCATTTATTAAATAAAATTTATAATTCATTTATTTTTGTCTTAATTTAATTAACAGTTAATAATCATTTTACCATTATCACCCCAATAAAATAAAATTATTTACCAAACATTTATATTTATAAAAAATTTTATTAAATAAAAAATTTTTATTAAGCTTTATAGGGTCTTATCGTCTTTTTAATTTATTTAAGCCTTTTCACTTAAAAGTTAAATTCAATTAATAATCATAAAGACAGTCTTTTTTTTGTCAAACCATTCATACAAGATTTCAATTAAAAAACTAACGATTATGCTACCTTTGCACAGTCAGAAATACCGCGGCTCTTAAAAATTTTATCAGTGAGCAGGCTAGACTTTTTATATCTACAAACAGACATGTTTTTGATAAACAGGCAAAAAAATTTTTTGCCGAGTTCCTATATATTATCACATATTTTCTATAAAATAAATAGCTATTTTACTTTTTTAGATTAACATAAAATTTTACTAATAAAATTATTATACCAAGATTTTTTTTATTAAAATCAGTTTTTTAATACTTCAAAAAGTTATTATAAATAATATAACATGAAAAATTTAGTTAAAACACTTTATAAATATGTCTACTTTTAAGACTAATTTAAATATTAAAACTTAAAATAACTTTTTATTTTTATATTATAAGAAGCTAATCCCTCCTATATTTTATTCTTATATATAATTCACATAAAAAATAAATTTAATTTATTTTTTAAAAAACTAGATATAATAAAACTCGACTGATGTTTCATCTTTAACTTTATATTAAAAATTTATTTTTTACAAAAAATTTTTTATAAAATTAACTGTTTTTATTTCGAGACAACTATAATTAAATAGTTTATATAAATTTTCCCTGATACACAAGGTACAAACTTTTATTTTTACTATAAAAATTTTAATTATAAAAACTTTCCTTTACAGTACTTTTCTCTATAGTCTATATACACATTATTTCATTAAAATTTACTTAATTTAAATAAAGTAAAAATTATTTTTCTTATAAAAATTAATCATTAATTTTTTAGACAAGTAATAAATTTCAAAGTAAATCGATTTGCACGATAATTTTTTTCAATGTAAATGAAACGTTAGACTGATTTAACTATACTTTGAATAATTCTAGATACACTTTCCAGTACATCTACTATGTTACGACTTATTTCATTTATAGATGAAAGCGACGGGCGATATGTACATGATTTAGAGCCATTGTCTTATAAACTTATTAAAATTATAATACTATCAAATCCTCCTTCATAATAAAAATTATATTATTAATTCATTTATAAAATAATTTATTGTAATTCATTTTAACTTGTTTATAAGCTGCACCATGATCTAATTTTTATAATCAATTATATTCGATAATTTTTCTTTTTAGAATTATCTGATAATGATGGTATACAAACTGATTTATTTATTTTAAACAAAAACAAGTAAGATTTTTCGTGGATTATCGATTAAAAAACAAATTCCTCTGAAAAGATTAAATCACCGCCAAATTTTTTAATTTTAAAGTATATAACTAATACTAATTTAGCTTTTTATTTTTTCCTAAAATAATAGGGTATCTAATCCTAGTTTATAATTAGACTTTTTAGTTTCAATCTTAATTATCAATCTACATTACATAATAACAATTAAATTCTACCTTTTATTATTTATAATTCCAAAAAAAATTTCCTATTTAACTAAATGCTAATCCTTTTCGTTTAACCTTAAAGTATAACCGCGAATGCTGGCACAAATATTTATCAGATTTTTATATTATTACTAATTCATACTTTTGTATAAACAAGATATTAATAATTTATGCTGAGGTTATATATTTCATTATTTATATTCCATGTACTAATTATATTTAATATGAAACTAAATATTTAAACACACTATAATTTTCATGCAAACTTAATAAAAACTCAAAAATTCAAGCCAAAATTAAACATATTTATTTTGGTTCCAAGTATCATTATATACTTAACTTCTAAAAAAAATTTGTATATTTATATATTAAAAATATATATAATATAAACTTATTTACATACAAAGTATATCAAAAACTAAATAATATATATATACATATACATATATGTATACATTTCTCTAAACGTTATCCAATATAAAATATAATCAAAAAAAATATGGAAAAAAATTTTGTTTATATTTATTAACATACCACAAAAGAATATAATTCTGTTACAGATTTATAATTTAAGACTGTCACCAAAAGAAAAAAGATAAACACTAACTGTTTTTATAAAATTAAAAAATAGATAATAGCACATTTATAGGTCTCACACTTACATTTCTGTTACTGATATATAATTTAACTGTCTATTAAATCATCTAACATTCATAAGTAATTTCAATGGTTAGAACTTTTACTCTCTCTCCCGTGGAGAAAGATTCTAACCAATGAAATTACTTGAGTCATAAAAGGGGGCTAAATTCTTATATACATTTAATTGTAACTATAAAATAATTATATATTACCTTATAAGTAAATTTATAATTAAATATATACATATATTATTATTATATCAATTATTTTTTTCTTAAAAAAGATTAAACATTATTTTTTATTTGTAATGGATTTACACCATTTCTTAAAAGATCAAAACTTTTTATGCTATAACATCAACAAATAATTTTTATTACCTTAATAATATAGTGCCTGATTTAAAAGGATAGCTTTGATAGAGCTAATCATGTATTTATTGTACCTATATTACTATATAATATCTAATTATTTAAAAGATAAGCTAAAATTCAAGCTAATGGGCTCATACCCCGTAAATGAAAGTATAATCTTTCTCTTTTTAATGTTCTTTCCTTTATCTTATATCGTTTTTATTTTTACTTTAATTTTAGGATCTATCATTTCAATTTCTTCTTCTTCTTGATTCGGAGCTTGAGTTGGTTTGGAATTAAATATAATATCTTTTATTCCTTTAATTACATTAAAAATAAATTCTTACTACTCTGAGGCTGCATTAAAATATTTTTTAATTCAAGCTTTAGGATCAGCATTATTTATTTCATCTGGATTTCTTTCTCTTTTATTCTATTTTATTAGATATATTTTTATTTTATTAGCTCTTTTATTGAAATTAGCTAGTGCTCCTTTTCACTTTTGATTTCCTCAGATTATAGAAGGCTTAAACTGACCTCAAATTTTTTTATTATCTAGAATTCAAAAGTTAGCCCCAATAATTCTTTTATCATATTTATTAATTAATAGTATTATAATTAAAATAATTATTTTTTTTTCTATCCTATCAGCGATCATTGGAGCTCTAGGAGGTCTAAATCTTTTACAATTACGAAAAATTATTGCTTTTTCCTCGATTAACCACATATCTTGAATAATAATTGCAATTTCAACTGGAGATACTTTCTGATTTATTTATTTTTTTGTTTATACGTTTATTCTACTTTCAATTACAAGTATATTTTACAATCTTCAGATATTTACACTATCAAGTCTTGTTCAATCGGATCAAAATAGAATTGTTCATTCTATTTTAATTTCTTTCAATTTATTATCATTAGGAGGACTTCCTCCTTTTACAGGTTTCATTCCTAAATGAATATTAATTCAAACAATGGTAAATTTTAATATATATATTCCATTATTTTTTTTATTAGTATCCGCTTTGATTACTTTATATTTTTATTTACGTATTATTATTATATTTATTCTTCTTATTAACCCTATTATAAACTTCAACATAAAATATAAATCTTTCACTTCTAATATTAGAATATTAGTTAAAACATCTTTTAATTTTATTGGACTTCTTCTACCTATTTATTTTTTATTAGTCTAGAATTTTAAGTTATTTAAACTAAAAGCCTTCAAAGCTTTTTAAAAAAGTATTAATCTTTTAAATTCTATTTTTCTTAAACCCTAGTGATTTACACATTTTTAAACTTGCAATTTAATGTTATTACTTTATACTATAGAGTTTAATAAAGGAATTATTAACTCGTTTATAGATTTACAATCTACCGCTTATATCCTCAGCCACTTTATTTAATGCAACGATGATTCTTTTCTACAAATCATAAAGACATTGGTACTTTATATTTTATTTTCGGAGCTTGAGCAGGTATAGTTGGTACATCATTGAGATTAATTATTCGAGCAGAATTAAGGCAACCAGGAAGCTTAATTGGTAATGATCAAATTTATAATGTTGTAGTAACAGCTCATGCATTTGTAATAATTTTTTTCATGGTTATGCCAATTATAATTGGAGGATTTGGAAATTGACTAGTTCCCTTAATATTAGGAGCACCAGATATAGCATTTCCACGTATAAATAATATAAGATTTTGATTATTACCTCCATCTTTGTCTTTGCTGTTAACAAGAAGTATAGTTGAAAGAGGTGTAGGAACAGGATGAACTGTTTATCCTCCTTTAGCTGCTGCTATTGCTCATGCAGGTGCTTCCGTTGACTTAGGTATTTTTTCTCTTCATTTGGCAGGTGTTTCATCTATTCTAGGAGCAGTAAATTTTATAACAACAGTGATTAATATACGATCTTATGGTATAACTATAGACCAAATACCTTTATTTGTATGATCAGTATTTATTACAGCAATTTTATTATTACTATCACTTCCTGTTCTAGCAGGTGCTATTACTATACTATTAACTGATCGTAATTTAAATACATCCTTTTTTGACCCTGCGGGTGGAGGAGATCCTGTTTTGTATCAACATTTATTTTGATTTTTTGGTCATCCAGAAGTGTATATTTTAATTTTACCAGCATTTGGTATAATTTCGCATATTGTTAGACAAGAATCAGGAAAAAAAGAATCTTTTGGAACATTAGGTATAATTTACGCTATAATAGCAATTGGAATTTTAGGATTTGTAGTATGAGCTCATCATATATTTACTGTTGGAATAGATGTAGATACACGAGCCTATTTTACTTCAGCAACTATAATTATTGCTATTCCCACAGGAATTAAAATTTTTAGATGACTTAGAACTCTTCACGGAACACAAATAAATTATTCTCCATCATTATTATGAGCTTTAGGTTTTATTTTTCTATTTACAGTAGGAGGTTTAACAGGTGTAGTTTTAGCTAACTCATCAATTGATATTATTCTTCATGATACTTATTATGTCGTAGCCCACTTTCATTATGTTTTATCTATAGGAGCTGTATTTGGAATTTTTGCTGGTATTGCTCATTGATTTTCTTTAATGACTGGAATATCTTTAAATCCTAAATGACTAAAAATACATTTTTTAGTAACTTTTATCGGAGTAAATTTAACTTTCTTCCCTCAGCATTTCTTAGGATTAAATGGTATACCACGACGTTACTCTGATTATCCCGATGCTTATGCTACCTGAAATATTGTTTCTTCTTTAGGAAGAATAATTTCTTTTGTTGCTGCTTTAGGATTTTTATTAATTGTTTGAGAAGCCTTTGTTTCAAACCGTCCTGTTATTTTTACACCATTTTTACCATCTTCAATTGAATGAAAACATTCTTACCCTCCAGCAGATCATTCATATATAGAAATTCCACTAATTACTAATTATCTAAAAAGGCAGATTAATGTATAGGATTTAAAATCCTAATATGAAGAACCTTATTTCTTCTTTTAGAAATTTACATATGGCAACATGAGCATATTTAGGTCTTCAAGATAGTGCTTCTCCTTTAATAGAACAACTAATTTTCTTTCATGATCATATTATATTAGTTTTAGTACTAATTGTAACATTTGTAGGTTATATAATATCAACATTATTTTTCAATTCATTTATTAATCGTTATATATTAGAAAATCAACCAATCGAAATTATTTGAACATCAATTCCCGCTTTTATTCTTATTTTTATTGCTCTTCCATCTTTACGTTTATTATATCTTTTAGATGAAGTAAATAATCCTTCTATAACCCTTAAAACAATTGGGCATCAATGATATTGAAGATATGAGTATTCTGACTTTTTACAAATAGAATTTGACTCCTATATAATTCCATCTAATGAATTACAAGATTCAGAATTTCGTCTTTTAGATGTAGATAATCGAACAGTTCTTCCTATAAACACACAAATTCGAGTTCTTATTAGAGCAGCTGACGTTATTCATTCTTGAACTGTACCAGCTCTAGGAATTAAAGCAGATGCTATCCCAGGTCGTCTTAATCAAAGTAGATTTTTAATCAATCGGCCTGGTTTATTTTATGGACAATGTTCAGAAATTTGTGGCGCAAATCACAGATTTATACCTATTGTAATTGAAAGAATTTCTATTAATTCATTTTTAAATTGAATTTCTTTATCAGTTGAAGATTCATCCGATGACTGAAAGTAAGTGTAGATCTTTTAAGTCTATTATAGTAATTTAACGTTTACTTCTGGTGAAAGAAATTAGTTAAATGTTATAACATATATTTGTCAAGTATAAATTATCTTTTTTAGATATTTCTTAATGCCACAAATAGCCCCTCTTTATTGATTGTATTTATTTATTTTCTTTTTATTTACTCTTTTATTGTTTTTTATAATAAACTATTTTATTAAACCTTTTAATAGTATTTCTCCTGTTTCTCATGAAACAAAATTTATTTTTAAATCTTGAAAATTATAACAAATTTATTTTCAATTTTTGAACCTTCTTCAAGAATTTTTAATCTTTCAATAAATTGAATCTCTACTTTCCTAGGACTAATATTTTTACCTTATTTATATTGAGCTTCACCATCACGTTGATCATTATTATGAAGTAAAATTATTCAAACTCTTCATAAAGAATTTAAAGCTTTACTTCAACCTTCTCATATTGGATCTACTATATTATTTGTAGCCTTATTCAGTCTTATTGTATTTAATAACTTTTTAGGTCTTTTACCTTACGTATTCACCAGATCAAGTCACATAGCAATAACTTTATCCTTATCATTGCCTCTATGATTAACATTAATAATTTTTGGTTGACTTCAGCATACTAAACATATATTTGCTCATCTAGTGCCCCAAGGTACACCTTTTGCTCTTATACCATTTATAGTATTAATTGAAACTATTAGAAATGTTATTCGACCAGGAACATTAGCCATTCGATTAGCTGCTAATATAATTGCTGGTCATTTATTATTAACTTTATTGGGTGGAGTAGGTCCCTCACTAAGTTTATCTATACTATCTATTCTTATTACTGCTCAAATTCTTCTTTTAATTTTAGAATCTGCTGTTGCAATTATTCAGTCATATGTTTTTGCAGTTCTTAGAACTTTATATACAGGAGAAATTAACTAATGACATCATCATCTCATGGATTTCATCCATATCATTTAGTAGACATAAGACCTTGACCTCTCACTGGTTCAATTAGAGCTATAATATTAACTACTGGTTTAGTAAAATGATTTCACCAATATAATATAAACCTTCTTATTTTAAGATTTATTGCAACTATTTTAACTATAATTCAATGATGGCGAGATGTAACTCGTGAAGGAACTTATCAAGGACTACATACTCTTACAGTAATGAAAGGTTTACGATGAGGTATAATTTTATTTATTTTATCAGAAGTTTTATTCTTTTTCTCTTTTTTTTGAGCCTTTTTCCATAGAAGATTATCTCCAACTGTGGAAATTGGTATATATTGACCTCCTTTAGGTATTCAACCTTTTAACCCGTTCCAGATTCCACTTTTAAACACAACTATTTTGTTATCTTCAGGAGCAACAGTAACTTGAGCTCATCATGCTATTATAGAAGCTAATCATAGACAAGCTATCCAAAGTCTTGGATTAACTATTATTCTAGGATTTTATTTTACTTTACTTCAAGCGTATGAATATATTGAAGCTCCTTTTACTATTGCAGATTCAGTATTTGGATCAACATTTTTTGTAGCTACAGGCTTTCATGGCCTTCATGTTATTATTGGAACAACATTTTTATTTATTTGTTTTTTTCGACTTTATAGATGTCATTTTTCATCTTCACATCATTTAGGATTTGAAGCTGCTGCTTGATATTGACATTTCGTTGATGTAGTTTGACTATTTTTATATATTTTTATTTATTGATGAGGTGGATAATTTTTTTAGTATAATTAGTATGTTTGACTTCCAATCAAAAGGTCTAAATATTTTAGAAAAAATAATCTTTACAATATTAACAATTTCAATTTTAACACTTATTATTGCATATGTAGTTATACTTATTGCAACTATTTTATCAAAAAAAACAATTATAGATCGAGAAAAAAATTCACCATATGAATGTGGATTTGATCCTAAAGGATCTGCTCGTTTACCTTTTTCTTTACGATTTTTTTTAATTGCAGTAATTTTTTTAATCTTTGATGTAGAAATTACATTATTACTACCTATCGCTTCTACCCTTAATCTAACAAATATTTTTTCTTGATTCTTTACAAGAATTACATTTTTACTTATTCTATTAATTGGACTTTATTATGAATGATTTCAAGGAGCTTTAAACTGATCTTAGTTTAAATCATAGTCAATATAATGACGTATGAGTTGCATTCATAAAGAGTTTTCTTTAAACTGATTTAATTAATAATTAGAAAGTGAATTATCACGTTTAGTTTCGACCTAAATTTTAGGCTTTATAGCCTTCTAATTTTTTTGATAGAAACCAAAAAGAGGTATATCACTGTTAATGATAAAATTGAGTAACTAACTCCTATCGAGAGGAATATTATGACAAAAATAAAAGCTTCTAACTTTGATTTAAGCGGTTAAATTCCGTTTATATTCCTGTTTTTATGGTGTAAACAACACATTGTATTTTCATTACAAAACTGAAATATTTTATTTCTAAAAATAATTTACTCAAAGTAACATCTTACATCTTAAGCTCCACAAACTAACATTTTTATTAAACTATTTGAGTTTATTTACAAATAAATTAATATTTCTTTTGCAGCTTCAATGCAATATTCTAAATAAATTATATAAATTTCATTATAAAAATATAAATATTATTATAATAACTCTCACAATAAATACTTTTATAAAAACCTTAATTCTATTTATTTGTAATAAATTTAAAATAAAAAATAACTTTGAAAAACTATAATATAAACCCTGACCACCTAAATATTCATATCAACCTTTATCTATTAATTTTTCCATTATAATACCATTATTTAGTCTTACTCTTCTAATTTTTTTAGTTCTTAAGAAAGGTATAAATCATATTGAGCCAAACATCACCACAAATTTATAACTTACTAGGGATTTTAAGTTGTATGTAACATTTAATAAATTTAATATATATCCTAAAAATGCCCCTACCAAAGTAATTATTAAAACAGAATTTTTTATAAATAATCTCATACAAATTATATATGGTTCAGGAAATAATAATCATGATAAAATTGCTCCTATAATAATTGCTCTAAATCCTAATAAAGTTATAGAATTGTTTATAATTTTATCTTCATCAAATACATTGTTTAAAGATCTTAAATTATACTCACCTCTTAATCTGTAAAAAATTAAACGTATAGTATAACTTACAGTTAATCCAGTAGCGAAAATATATAATAAAAAAGAAATAAAATTAATTCACCTTATAAATGCTACTTCTAAAATTATATCTTTTGAATAAAATCCAGCTAAAAAAGGAAAACCACATAATGCTAAATTTGCTACTGTTATATAAGCTACTCTTAACGGCATAAATTTAATCAGACATCCTATATAACGAATATCTTGATAACCACCTACTCTATGAATTACAACTCCAGCACATATAAATAATAAAGCTTTAAATAAAGCATGACTCAATAAATGAAAAAAAGAAAGATCAGGATAACCTAAAGATAAAATTCTTAATATCACCCCTAATTGACTTAAAGTAGATAAAGCAATAATTTTTTTTAAATCATACTCAAAATTCGCACCTAATCCGGCTATAAATATTGTTAAACATGAAATTAATAATAATCAGCTTTGAATTTTAGAATCTTCTAGAGCAGACCTAAATCGAATTATTAAATAAACCCCTGCAGTAACAAGCGTAGATGAATGAACTAAAGCAGAAACAGGTGTTGGTGCTGCTATTGCAGCGGGTAATCATGCAGAAAATGGAATTTGAGCACTTTTAGTTATAGCAGCTAATATAATTAAAAATTTTAATAAAATTCATTCTTTATCTAAAATGTAATACCTATAAATAACAAAATTTCATCTCCCTAATCTTATTATTAAGCCAATTCTTAATAAAATAGCTACATCTCCAACTCGATTGGATAAAATAGTTAATATTCCAGCGTTAGCAGATTTCTCGTTTTGATAAAAAATTACTAAAGCATAAGAAACTAAACCTAATCCATCTCATCCTAATAAAATTCTGATCAGATTAGGTCTTAAAACTATTATAGCCATAGAAAAAACAAAAGCTAAAACAAGATATATAAATCGATTAAAATTTTTATCTCCATACATATACCTTCCTCTATAAAACATTACTCTTCTAGAAATTAATAGAACAAAAGATAAAAATAATATAGAAATTCAATCAAAAATTAAAACAAAAATAATTGATAAAGAATTTAATCTTATTAACTCTCACTCAATTATATTCACTTCTCCTGAAAATATTTTTAATAAAAATATAACTCAACAAATAAATGAACATAAACCTAAAAATATTATTCTAGTAATATGTATATAAATTTTTCAAACCATTATTCATATTTTATTTTAGTTTAATTAAAAATTAATATTAATTATATTATGAATATGTTAAAATTCCATTAACTAGTCTTAAATTTAAAATCAGTATATTTAAAGGAAACCAATGTAAAAATAATACCAAATATTCACCAACTTTTCCCGAAGTACAAGAATATAAAGATCTAAAAAAAATTCCATGCTGTCTTAATCTATATATATATAAAGTATAACTAGCTCTAAAAAAAGAAAGTAATATAAGACCTAGTATTCTTAACCTTCTTCATCTCATTAACCCGATAATTAAACTAATTTCTCCAAATAAATTTAAAGTAGGAGGAGCTGCTATATTTCCTACCCTTAATAAAAATCATCATAATCCTATTCTGGGTATATAATTTAATAATCCTTTACTAATTAAAAGACTTCGACTTCCTACTCGCTCATACACTATGTTAGCCATACAAAAAAGTCCCGAAGAACATAAACCATGTCCTACTATTACTACCACTGCTCCTATTAATCCCCATCAACTAAAAATTATTAAACCACATAAAACTAATCTTATATGAACAACAGAAGAATAAGCAATTAAAGACTTTATATCAACTTGTCGTAAACAAACTAAACTAATAATAATTCCACCTGTTAAGCTTACACTTACTCATAATCAAGAGAAATTTAAACTAATTTTTTGAAATAAAATTAATACTCGAATAAGACCATATCCCCCTAATTTCAATAAAACTCCAGCTAAAATCATAGAACCTGCTACCGGAGCTTCTACATGAGCCTTAGGTAACCATAAATGAAATATATATATAGGTAATTTTACTAAAAAAGCCATAATTCTTCTAAAGTATCATATTATTCTTACATAATTTAAAACATAAACTGGTTTCATTAACAATATTGTAAGTCTTCCTTCTTTATAATAAATAAATAATAAAGAACATAACAAAGGTAATGACAAAGTTAAAGTATAAAATAATATATAAATTCCAGCCTGAATACGTTCAGGTTGATAACCTCAACCTAAAATTAAAATTAATGTAGGAATTAATGATATTTCAAAACTAATATAAAATAATAAATAATTTAAAGTAGAAAAAGTTAAATAAAGACTCAATAATAAAAATAAATTTACAATAATAAACATTGTTGGAAATTTGTTTTTAAATTTTACTTGTCTCCTAGAAATGATAATTAAAAATATAATTCAGGAACTCAAATAAATTATAATATATCTTAAATAATCAATACCTAATCCAAAACCTAAGTTATACATATACATATTTCTAAAACAATTTAAACCAACAAAAAATCTTAACAACCCTAATCCAATTTGAATTAAACTTCAATTATTTTTAAATTTTATCAATATAATTATAGGTAATATAATTTTTAACATTCTAAAACATTAAATCTTTTAAAATAATCATTTCCATGACTACGAACAATAAGAATTAGTAACGATAGACCTAAAGCACCTTCACATACTACTAAAGTTAAAAAAAATAAAGAGAAATAAACTTCACTACCTACATTTACTATCTGTAGTCTTAAAAGTCAAAAAATTCCCAATATTATAAATTCCAATCTTAACAGCGAATTTAACAAATGTTTATGATAAGAAATAAATCCCCATAAACCACAAAAAATTATAAATAAAGACATCATTGTTATTAAAAACCTAAAATTTATCATTAATTAGTTTTAGTAGTTTAAACTTAAAACTTTGGTCTTGTAAACCAAAAATGAAATTTATTTTCCTAAAACTTCAGAGAAAAAGATTATATCTTTAACTTTAATCCCCAAAATTAATATTTTTTAAACTATTCTCTGATATTTTAATATTAACTATTCCATTATTATTTACCTTTTCAATTTTATTTACGCAGCTTTCTCATCCACTAGCAATAGGCTTAACATTATTAATTCAAACAGTTTTAATTTCTATTACAGTAGGAATCTCGACTTATTCATTTTGATTTTCTTATATTTTATTTTTAGTTTTTTTAGGAGGGATGTTAGTTTTATTTATTTATGTTGCTTCTCTAGCATCAAATGAATCATTTTATTTTTCTAATTCTTTATTATTATTATTTTTTATAACAAGACTTATTTCCATTTTTTTTTTATTTATAGACCCTTTTTTAATATTAAATTCATCATCTTTACCATCTTCTTCATTTAAAATTCTCTCTTCAACTCCATTTATTATTAATTGAATTTATAATACTCCCTCAATAATTTTTACTATTTTTATTATCTGTTATCTTTTACTTATATTAATTATTGTAGTAAAAATTACTAATTTATTTAAAGGACCTTTACGACTATTACAATA